TTTTTATATAAAAATTCGGGTTTGGATTAAAAATAAAGGTAAAATCGGCTGTGTTTTGTTTCGGGTGAAAGGCATTTATGAATCGAGAATCTAGAGAAGATAGTAAATTTCCGGTAATCTAAAAGTGGGGCGGCGTTTTTTATATTGTTTTTATTTTTCGTGTTTTTAAAAAAAATAAAATGATATGCACGATAATTTTGTATAGGATTTCGGGTTTGTAATTTTAGTATAGAAAAGTGGTATTGATTTTGGTTAAAACTTGAAAAATCGGGTGAAAAAATGTCTTTTCACCGGGATTTCTATATAAAAAATAATGATATTTTCAGCAATATGTAAGAATATGTATAACAAGCATTAAGAGATGTATCCATATAGGAGAAAGTGCTAGACCAAGAATATAGCTCCACCTGGACTAATGGTCTACCCCGGAGAGGGGTGACGGTAACGGGCATATATGGGTGTCAGGTGAAAGGTACCTTAAAAAACCCAACCAGGGGTGGAGCAGGCATACGTGATAAGAACATGAGACCGAATGTACCAGTATAAAGGGTGCGACCATAGGCCTTGGAAAGATCAAGTAAGGCGGGGTGGTTCCGGACCATTGAGAAGCTCTTGAAGGAGTAACCAGCGGCCTTGGAAAGGACATAAACGGGAGGGGTTACAGTATATGGACGTGAAAAGCGGGACTGTATGCCTGCAGTGGAAGGATAGAGGATTTCACGGGAAGGGTTAAATCATGGGACACCGGTTTGAAGTAGATAGCCATGGTTACTAATAACGGACAACCTCTGTTAAATGGAACGACCAGAAAATGAGGTGAGGAAAATATGTTAATGAGCCAGTTTTGTATATTATTAATTAAAGTATAATTCCCGTTTATTAGGCATGGGGAAAAACGATTAATGTATTATTATACATAGCGATATGAGGACCCATATATGTAAAGAGTACATATATAGGCCGATTTCGGGACCCAAATGGTTGGGGGGGGTAGGGGGGGGTCCTCGGAGAGTTATTTTTTACGGTTTTCAGAGAGTAGTTTAAGTAGTAAAATACTGGCTTTCTGCTCTAAGGAATATCCGGCTTTGGCTTACAAGACCAATGCTTTGAGGTTTAAGCTATTAGAGCAGTTGAAGTTTGAGATTTTGTTTTCTGCTAGGCCAAGAAGGGGGTTTACTATAAAGAATATGAAGTATAGGATTGAGGCAAGTTGACCAATTTCTGTAAATGGGGGTTCAACTGGTTTAGTGGCTGCTCAAGTGATGATGATGAATGTGGTAGCGAAGGTTCAGAATGTAAGTTGTATAAAGGGTCGGAATATTATAGAGCGGGTGAAGGAGGTATGAGTGAAGGGTGTTGTAAAAAGAATGGCGATGGATAGGACTAGGGCTAGGGCTCCGCCGAGCTTGTTTGGGATAGAACGAAGGATTCCGTAGGCGAACAAGAAGTATCATTCGGGTTTAATGTGTTGGGGTGTGACTAAGGGGTTGGCTTTTGAGAAGTTTTCTGGGTCATTTAAGACATTGGGGTAGAAGGAAAGAATGATAAATAGTAGGGTAATTATTATTGTTAATATTAGGGTATCTTTATAGGAGTGGTAGGGGTGGAATGGGATCTTGTCGATATCTGAGTTTGTTCCTAGGGGGTTGTTGGAGCCCTCGTTGTGTAGTAGTAAGATGTGAATTGAGGAGGCAGAGATAATGGTGAATGGAAGGATGAAGTGAAGGGCGAAGAAGCGGGTTAATGTTGGATCGTTGATTGCGAAGCCCCCTCAGAGTCAGGTGGTGAGTGTTGTTCCAAAATAGGGGATGGCGGTTAGAAGGTTTGTGATTACTGTTGCTGCTCAAAATGATATTTGACCTCATGGTAGAACATAACCGAAGAAGGCGGTGGCTATTAGAAGGATTAAAAGGGTGGTGCCTGACAGTCAGACTTCTTTATTAAGATATGAGCCGTAGTAGATTCCTCGTGCGATGTGGATGTAGATGCAAATAAAGAATAGGGATGCACCAATGGCGTGTGTGTTTTGTATAATTCAGCCGTACGGTACGTCACGGGAAGTGTGGATGATGGATGAGAAGGCAAGACTAATGTTAGCTGTGTAATGGATTGCTAGGAAGAAACCGGTCATAATTTGGACTATTAAGCAGGTTAGTAGTATTGATCCAAAGTTCCACCAGGTTGAGATATTTGAGCCTACCGGGAGGAGGTTGAATAATATGAGTGTGTGTTGGTGGGACATGTTTTTGTAGTTGATGTACAACGGTGGTTTTTCAGACCGCAGGACTCTATAGAGTAAAAATTATGTTTATAGTAGAGTACTTGCTTTATTTTATCTTAGTTCTAGTGTTTTTTGGTGTTGTGGTTTTAAGTTTTGCTGTTGTACCTTATCAGGGGGTGATTTCTTTGATGGGTGTTTCTTTTTTTTGTTGTGTCGCTATGGTTATGATGGGACGTACATATGCGGCATTAGTAATGTATATTGTTTATTTGGGGGGGTTAGTTGTGGTTTTTGGTTATTGTGTGAGTGTGGAGAAAGGGGGGGAGGTTGTTGAAGGTACTAGTGGGTCTTGATATCTTTTTGTGTTTATGGGTGTAGGGGTGATGGTGTGTGTGTTGATGTTAATTATTGGGGGTGGGGGGCAAGGCTTGTTAATTTATCCGGAGTGGGAGGATTGGGTGTGTTTAGAGGTTAATGGTTATGGTGTTTTTTACTGTGCGGGAGGGATGGGGTTGGTGGTGTGTGCTTGAGGGTTGGTTGTAGCTTTGTTTTCTGTTCTGGTGATTTTAAGTTGAACCCGCTTGGGGGGTTTTCGTCCATTTAGGTGGAGATAAGGACTAGTGAAATAAGAAGGGTAAGGGTGAAAGTGGTCATATAGTTTTTGATCATGTTTTTTTGTTGTGTTGAGAGGAGAATTAGTTGAGTAAATGTCCCCGAGAGGCCTTTTGGGCCGTAGTTTTCTAGGGCTCAGAGGTCTATTAGTTCTGTTGAAATTTGTTGGCTTGATTTTAGTGTCTTTATTGTCATGGCTCGATGGGGAATATTGAAGAATGCTAGTTGATTGAAAAATAGATTAATTGTTTGTGATTTTTGAGGGGAAGAGGATAAGACTATCTGTGTGAAGTCTTTTGATAGGGTGATTCCGAGGGCTGTTATAACTAGTGCTAAAAGTTTAACTGTTTTTGGTATTGTTGTGAGTGGGGTGGTTTGCAAAGTTGATAGCTTGGTAATACTGCCGATAAGGATGGATGTAAGGGTAAGGCGTACTAGAGGTGGGATGATGTTTTTGGCTTCTTTGTGTAATTTAATGTGGGTGTGTGAGGGTCCTGTTAGGATAAGTAGGATAATTTGTATGCTGTAGGAGGCAGAAAGTGCTGTAGCAACTAATGTGATTGTTAGGGCCCACAGGTTAATATGAGAGTTGGCCATGGTCTCGATGATGGTGTCTTTTGAATAAAAGCCCGATAGGAAGGGCATTCCTATTAGTGAGAGGCTGGCAATAATGGTGAATGAGGAGGTTATAGGTGCAGTTTTAAGTAGGTTGCCTATTATTCGAAGATCTTGCTCATTGTTTAGATTGTGGATAAATGAGCCGGAGCATAGGAAAAGGAGTGCTTTAAAGAAGGAGTGTATGGTTATGTGGAGGAAGGCTAGGGTAGGTTGGTTTAGTCCGAGCATTGTTATTATTAGGCCTAATTGACTTGTGGTCGATAGTGCAATGATTTTTTTGATGTCGTGTTGTGTGATTGCTGCAGCTGCAGCAAATATGGTTGTTGTTGCTCCGAGAATTAAGCATATTATTTTTATGTTGTGGCTGTTGTTGAGGATGGGGTGGAGCCGGATTAGTAGAAATACCCCGGCTACAACTATGGTACTGGAGTGAAGAAGGGCTGATACGGGGGTAGGTCCTTCTATTGCTGCTGGCAATCATGGGTGGAGGCTAAATTGTGCGGATTTTCCAATAGCTGCTGCTATTAGGCCTATTGTAGGGATGAGGTTAACTATTTCATATTGAATTAGTAGCTCTTGTATATTTATAGAGGAAAAAGTTATGAGTCAGGTGGTAGTGATGATGAGTCCGATATCCCCAATTCGGTTATAGATAATGGCTTGTAGGGCCGCTGTATTAGCGTTTGATCGTGCCCCTCATCATCCGATTAGGAGGAAGGATATAATTCCTACGCCTTCTCAGCCGATAAAGAGTTGATACATGTTATTAGCCGTGATGATAATTATTATTGTGATTAGGAAGGTGATTAGGTACTTAATAAATTTGTTAATGTTTGGATCGGAGGATATATACCAGATAGAGAATTCAGTGATGGATCATGTAATAAATAGGGCTACCGGGATAAAGACTAAGGACAGCGTGTCAAGTGTTATAGTAATGTTAATGTTTTCTGTTGGAGTGATGATTAGGGGGAGTAATGTTATTGTCAGCTCGCTGTTATAGTTTAATAGTGTGTTGAGGGGGATCATGCTAATTGTAAATGTTAGTATAAGGGTGTATTTAGTACTGTTAAGGTTAGATTTGGAAAGGGGTTGAATTGTAGAGATAGTTAGGGATAGGAAGATTGCTAGAATGATAGTAGGTGTGGTTAGACTCATATTCTATTACTTGGATTTGCACCAAGAGTCTTGGCGCCTAAGGCCAGTGGAGGGGCTATTTTCCTTTAATAGAGAGAGAGGGCTGGTATTTTACCAGATTAAAGAGTTAGCAGGTCTTCTAAACCTCTCGGTGTGCGAGTGGCATCTATTTTCAGGGTCACAACTTGATATTTTTTTTAAATTACACACACTTCTTATGATTAATTCTGGTTTTATTGAGATTATTATTAGGGGGGTAATGTGAAGGGTTATTAGTAGGTGTTCTCGTGAGTGTGTCGGTTCTGTTTGGCTGTTAAGTAGTGTTGGTCCTATTTGTGTTGAGAGAAATATGTGTAGAGAGTAGGAGGCAGTAATTAGTATTGATAGTCCGAGGAGGATAATAGTTGTCGGGCATCAGTTAAATAGGGTGGATATGATTAGTAGTTCACTTGTAAAGTTTATGGTAGGGGGGATGGCGATGTTTATAAGGTTGGTTAGTAGTCATCAGGTTGTGGCCATTGGAAGAATATTGTGGAATCCTCGTGTGAGGATTAGAATTCGGGTGTGTGTGCGTTCATAGGTTGTGTTGGCTAGGCAGAAAAGTGCTGAGGAGGTGAAACCATGAGCGATTATTAGGGTTATGGCTCCTGAGAGACCTCATGGGGTTTGAATGATGATTGCGGCTACTACTAGGCCCATATGGCTTACAGAGGAATAGGCAATTAGTGATTTTAGGTCTGTTTGTTGTAGGCAGGTCAGATTGGCTAGGATGGCCCCTCATAGGGCCAGTACGATGAATGGAAGGAACATATCTGTTTTTGTTGTAGGTAAAACTTGTATTATGCGGATAATGCCATATCCTCCTAGTTTTAGGAGGATAGCTGCTAGGACTATTGAACCGGCAATGGGAGCTTCTACATGGGCTTTTGGGAGTCAGAGATGTAGTCCGTAGATAGGTATTTTTGCTAGGAATGCGGTTAGACAGGCGAGTCATAGTAAGAGGTTTGTTCATTGGTTGGGGGTGTGTAGTAGTTGAAGGAAGAGGGTTGGAGTGCCCGTTAAGTTGTTAATAAAGATAATAGCTATTAGTAGGGGTAAGGAGGTTGATAATGTGTATAGTATAAAATATGTTCCTGCGGTCAGTCGTTCTGTTTGTTGTCCTCATCGTGTGATGATAATTAGGGTGGGGATTAGGGTGGCTTCAAATATGACATATATTAAGGTTAGGTTGGAGGCTATAAATGTTATTGAGATAAATAGCTGTAGAAGTGTTAATGTTGCTAAGAAAGTTCGTTGTCGTTGTAGAGGTTCTTTACTTATTGAGTGTTGGCTGGCAATGATTATTAGAGGGAGTAGTCAGTAGGAGAGCGCAAGAAGTGGTGCTGAGATGGCATCTAGGCTTAGGAGTGGGTTTGTTTTGGGTTCTAGGAGGGTTAAGCTAAGTAGTGCTAGTACAAATATATAAGAAGTTGTTGCCGGGTATAGAATCTTAGGTTTTAGGGCGAGGATAGTTGGGATTAGTGTTGCTGTTATGATTAGGGTTTTGAGCATTATAAGAGATTTAAGTTTTTTAGGAAGTCATTTCCGTGAGTTCGTGTAATTGCAACAACTAGGCTGAGGCCCACTGCTGCTCCGCAGACAGAGATGGTAATAAGGATAATAGGTATTGGGGTTTGTGATAGGGTTAGTGAGGTTGAAGTGTATATTACTAATAATATAAATAGTAGGAGCGTTATTGTCTCGAGGCATATAAGTGCTAGCATAAGGTGTTTGTGTTGTATGGATAAACTTAGGATGGTGGTTATAAAGGCTAGGGTCAGGATTATTTTAATTAGTTCCATTATTAGGGCTTATTAGTTAAGTTCTTTTGAGTCGAAATCAAATATCTGGTTAGACTACCCTAACACTCTGTTCATTCTAAACCGCCTTGAAGTCATTCGTATACGAGACCTAGTGTTAGAATAATTAGGAGGGTGGTGGTTAGAGTTGTGGTAGTGATTGTTGGGTTTGTGCTAATGCTTCAGGAGATGGGTAGAAGCAGGATAATTTCTAGGTCAAATAGGATAAATAAGATTGCGACTAGGAAGAATTGGATGGAGATGGGGGAGCGTGCATTGCCTAGTGGGTCAAATCCGCACTCGTAGGGGGAGAGTTTATTGATATCTGGTTTTGTCGGTATTATGGCGTTGATGGTGTATAGGAGGGTTGCTGTTGCTATGGCTATGGTAATAAGGAGTGTGAGGCTGATTATTTCTTCCCGTGGGGGGCCTCATGCTTGGAGGGCATTTGTACTTGTATACTAAAGAAATAAGATCCTCATCAGTATACTGAGACGTATAGGAATAGTCAGACGATATCTACGAAGTGTCAGTATCAGATTGCGGCTTCGTATCCAAAGTGGTGGGTTGTTGTGAAGTGGTGTTGGATGAGGCGTATTAGGCAGATTATTAAGAAGGAGGTTCCGATTATTACGTGAAGGCCATGAAATCCGGTGGCTACAAAAAATAGTGAACCGTATACGCTGTCTGAGATGGTAAATGGTGTCTCTATATACTCTGACACCTGGAGGGCTGTGAAATAGGCCCCCAGGATAATGGTGTTTGTTAGTGCATAGGTGGCTTCTTTTTTATTTCCTTTTATTATGGTATGGTGTGATCATGTAATGGTTGCACCAGATGAAAGAAGTACGGCAGTGTTGAGGAGTGGTACATCTATTGGGTTTAGTGGGTTAATTCCGGTTGGGGGTCATTCTGCACCGAGCTCTGGTGTGGGTACAAGGCTGACGTGGTACAGGGTCCAGAAAAAGCCCAGGAAGAAGAATACTTCTGATGTAATAAATAGGATTATGCTATATCATATGTTTTTTTGTACGCCCAAAGTGTGATGTCCTTGGTAGGTGCCCTCTCGAATAACATCTCGTCATCATTGAATAAGGGTAAGTGTGAGGGTCATAAGTCCTAATTTTAGTACTAATGTTGTGGCTGTGTGGAATCATAAGGCTAGTCCTGAGGCTAGTAGTAGTGAGCCTGCTGCTCCGGTCAGAGGTCAGGGGCTTGGATCGACTATGTGGTATTGGTGTAGTTGGCGGGTCATTATGTATTTTCTTGCAGGTAGAGGATGATTAGGAGGACAAATACGTAGGCCTGGATACAGGCTACTGCCAGTTCTAGGATTGTAAGTAGAAATAGTAGGGTGAGTGCTAGTGAGCTAATAGAGATGTGGGTATTAATAAGATTGATGGTAGCAGAACTTACTATTGTTATAAGGAGGTGTCCGGCAGTAATGTTGGCTGTAAGTCGTACCCCAAGTGCGATAGGTCGTATTAACAGGCTCACTGTCTCAATTAGGATTATGAAGGGGATCAGTGGGGTGGGGGAGCCTTCTGGTAGGAGGTGGGCTAGGGTTAAGGACAGCTTATTTTTTAGGCCGGTGATAACGGTGGCTAGTCATAGGGGGAGGGCTAGGGCTATGTTTATTGATAGCTGGGAGGTTGATGTGAAGGTGTATGGTAGTAGGCTTAATAGGTTGGATAATAGGATTATAAGGATAAGGCCTGCCAGTAGGCGAGATCATTTTTGTCCTTTTGGGGTGAGTTGACTTGTCATGTTTAATATAAATATTTTTAAGAATCAGGCGAGGGCTGCTGTTATACGGTTTCCGATGAGTTCGGGTTTATGATAGATTAGGAAAAAGGGGATTAGGATTGATAGGGGTACTGTTGGGATCAGGGCGAGCTCTGGGCTAGTAAACTGTTCGAATATAGTTATGTTCATGGTGTGAAAAGTGTTGTTGGCTGAGGGTTTAGGAAAGGCTGTTTTTTTATTTTAGTGGCTAGTGTGAGGGTTTTAATTTTTAGGGTGAGTAGGGTAAGGGTTAGTCAGGTTCATAGGTAAACCATAAGAATATATACAATGTCTAGTTGTGGCATTCACTAAGGAAAGTGTTTTCCTCTTCAACTTAAAAGGCTGATGCTGTATAAGCTTCTTAGTGATTGCCCTGAAGCTAGTCATTGTTCGAAGTAATATAGGGGGATGGCTTCTGCTGCAATGGGTATAAAGCTGTGATTGGCCCCGCAAATTTCTGAGCACTGGCCAAAAAAGACCCCTGTTCGGGATGTCGCTAGTGGAATTTGGTTAAGTCGTCCGGGTACAGCGTCTACTTTGATGCCTAAAGATGGGATTGTTCAGGAGTGAAGGACATCTTCTGCGGTTACTACAATTCGGGTTTGTAGGCCCGCCGACATTACTATGCAGTGGTCGACTTCAAGTAATCGAGGTGAGCCTTTGGGGAGGTTGTGTGTTTGTAGTATATAGGAGTAGTATGAGATGTGGGCTTCATCTGAGTATTCATAGTTTCAGTATCATTGATGGCCGGTGGTTTTAATTGTAAGGTATGGGTCAAATACCTCTTCTATTAAGTATAAGGATCGAACTGATGGGAGGGCTGTTAAGATGAGAATTATGATTGGGGCGGCTGTTCATGCCGCTTCTAGTTGTTCGACTTCTTCTGATGGGTCATTGTGGGTTAGGGCTGTCGTGGTTGCAGTAATAGTAAATATTAGGATTACGAGTGTTATTAGACATGTGAGGAGAAGGACGTGATCGTGTAGGAATATGACTTCTTCTATTGTTGGGCCTAGGGCTTCTTGTAGTGATAGTTGGTTTGTGTGGGGCATTGAGAATCACAGATGCTGTGATTTGACTATGACAAAGTCATGTAATGTGTTTACTAGATTCTCGGGAGGAAAGCATAAGTGTGCGATTAACTTGAAATTAATAGGTGGCAGTTAAAGTCTGTCTCTTCTCGGGCCAGGGTCATTGTATATATGAGATATATTCTCGGATTGGAGCAAATGTGTTATTTGGTATAAAAGTGGGTTCGGTGTGGGTGTGATGTGGGGGTGGTGTTCCGTAGAGTCATTCGATGTGAGTCTTTTTTCCTAATTGTAGGGTGGGTTTACGTTTGTATGTTAGTGCTTCTCAGACAATAAATAGTGATATGAGTACTGCGATTAAAGAAATTGTAGATCCGATGGATGAAATGGTGTTTCATAGGGTAAAGGCATCTGGAAAGTCTGAGTATCGACGGGGTATGCCGGATAGTCCTAAGAAGTGTTGTGGGAAGAATGTTATGTTAACGCCTAAAAATATGACTCAGAATTGAGTTTTAGTTAAAGTTTGATTTAGGGCGTATCCTGTAAATAGTGGAAATCAATGGGTAAGGCCGCCTATAATGGCAAATACTGCCCCTATGGATAGCACATAGTGAAAGTGTGCTACGACGTAGTAGGTATCATGAAGTACAATGTCAAGGGATGAGTTTGCTAGGATGATCCCGGTCATGCCCCCAACAGTGAATAGGAAGATAAACCCCAGGGCTCAGTAGATCGGAGTATGTCATTTGATGTGTCCTCCGGTGAGAGTGGCTAGTCAGCCAAAGACTTTAATTCCTGTTGGGATTGCGATAATTATTGTAGCTGCTGTGAAGTAGGCGCGGCTGTCGATGTCTAGGCCGACGGTGAATATGTGGTGGGCTCAGACTACGAACCCCAGGATAGCAATGGATATTATTGCTCAGATTATGCTGGTGTACCCGAATGTGTTCTTTTTTCCTGTGTAGAAAGTGATGATGCTGGAGATGATGCCAAACCCGGGTAGGATTAAAATGTAGACTTCTGGGTGGCCAAAAAATCAGAACAGGTGTTGGAATAGGACGGGGTCGCCTCCTCCGCAGGGGTCAAAGAAGGTTGTATTTAGGTTCCGGTCTGTTAGGAGCATAGTGATGGCTGCTGCAAGTACTGGTAGGGCTAGAAGTAATATAATTGCGGTGATTATAACGGATCATACAAAGAGGGGGATGTTGAATATTGGTATTGATTTGGGTTTTATATTGATGCATGTAGTGATGAAGTTGATTGCTCCGAGAATAGATGATGCTCCGGCTAGATGAAGGGAGAAGATGGCCAGGTCTACGGATGGGCCTGAATGAACTAAGTTTCCTGATAGGGGGGGGTAGACAGTTCAACCTGTCCCTGCGCCCGCCTCGACGTAAGAAGAGGATAATAGTATGAGGAGTGCTGGAGGCAGGAGTCAGAAGCTCATGTTGTTTATTCGGGGGAAGGCCATGTCGGGGGTCCCAATTATTAGAGGAATTAGTCAATTCCCGAACCCTCCGATCATGATGGGTATAACCATGAAGAAGATTATGATAAATGCATGGGCGGTTACTAAGACGTTAAAGATCTGATCGCTTCCAAATAATGACCCGGGCTGTGTTAGTTCTATGCGCATTAGAATGCTAAGTCCGGCGCCGACTAGTCCGGACCACGCGCCAAATATAAGGTATAGGGTTCCGATATCTTTGTGGTTTGTTGAAAATAGTCAACGGGTGATATACACAGGTAGTATGGCTGATTAAGCGGTAAACTGTAAATTTACACACAGGTAATTCCTTGCTACCAGGTCCCGAGGTGTCATCATGTCAGACTGCAAATCTGAAGTCGGCCCTCCGCCCGGGGCTTCTCCGTTTTTTCTTCCCCCCCCCAAAAAACGGAGAAGGCTAGATTAAAGTCCGTTGGTTTGGACGGCTAGCTGTTAATTAGTTTTTTGTAGGATCGAGGCCTGCTAATCTAGAGAGCTTTAGTTTAGTTAAAATGTCTGTGTTGCAAACAGGAGATGTGGTGATACCGCAAGTTCTGCAGGAACTAAAGTTGTGCTTTATTTGGGGCTTTGAAGGCTCCTAGTTTGATATAACTTAAGTTCCTATATGTTTGGCGAGAGGGGTAGGAGCAGGACTATTATGGTTGCTAGTGCGGTCGAGAATTGGGGAAATTTCTTGTGCGGTATTCGTCATTTTATTTGTGTGGCTGATGTGTGGGGGGGTAGTGTTATGGTTAGGGTGTAGGTTAGGCGGATATATAGGTATAAGCTTGGTAGGGAGGATATGGCTATAAGGGTGGCTTCTGTGGTTTGGTTGAAGGCGGTTATTTTATTAAGAATAAGTCATTTTGGTATAAACCCTGTGAGGGGGGGAAGGCCAGTTAAGGATAAGATAGTTGTTAGTATAATTAACATTAGGTAGGGGGAGGTTGTTCATATGGTTCCTATGTCTTTGATAGTTATTGCTGATGATGTGTTGAGTATGAGGAAAATTGGGGTGGTGGTCATTGTGTAGATTAAAAAGGTTAGGGCGGAGATATTGGGTGCTAGGGTAATGGTTGCGAGGATCCAGCCTGTGTGGGCGATGGATGAGAAGGCTATTAGTTTTCGGAGTTGGGTTTGGTTTAGTCCCCCCAGTCCTCCTACTAGTACGGATAGGATTGCTGAGGAATTTAGGATTGTTAGGTTGGTGTTGCTGTGGGTGATTATAAGGATGGTGAGGGGGGCAATTTTCTGTCAAGTTAGGATTGTTAGGGTTGTTAGTGTTGTAGCGCCTTGTGCCACTTCTGGGAGTCAGAAGTGGAACGGCGCTGCAGCTATTTTTATTATTAGGGCTAATGTGATGATTTTTGTGGTAGTGGTTTCTGTTGTAAGACTAATCTCTCAGTTTGAGGTGTTTAGTGCATTTATGGTTGTTGCGAATAGGAGAGCTATGGAGGCAAGGGTTTGTGTTAGGAAGTACTTTGTTGTTGCTTCTGTTGCCCGTGGGTGATGGGGCTTCGAGATGATTGGTACTATAGACAGGGTGTTGATTTCTAGGCAAACTCAGGCTATTAGTCAGTGTGTTGTTGTGGCAATTAGGGTGGTGCTTATGATAATGCTTATTGTAATGGTTATGAGGGATACTGGGTTCATTAGTAAAGGTCCGGTGGACATTTTCGGGGTATGGGCCCGATAGCTTTTTTAGCTGACTTTACTTAGAAAATATTATAGGTAGTATTAGAAGTTTTGAGCTTCTGGGTCCAAGTTCGAATCTTGGTTTTCTAGTATTAAGGAGATGAGTTGAACATCTGTATTGAGGTTTTAAGCCTTTTGCATGGCCGTGCTTTGCTACCTTAATATATATATAAAAATTCGGGTTTGGGTTAAAAATAAAGGTAAAATCGGCTGTGTTCTGTTTCGGGTGAATGGCATTTATGAATCGTGAATCTAGAGAAGATAGCAAATTTCCGGTGATCTAAAAGTGAGGCCGCGTTTTTTATATTGTTTTATTTTTTCGTGTTTTAAAAAAAAATAAAATGATATGTGAGGAGATTTTGTATAGGATTTCGGGTTTGTAATTTTAGTATAGAAAAGTGGTATTGATTTTGGTAAAAATTTGAAAAATCGGGTGAAAAAGTGAATTTACACCGGGATTTCTCAATAAAAAATAATGAACTTTTCAGCAGTAAGTAATAATATGTATAACAAGCATTAAGAGATGTATCCATATAGGAGAAAGTGCTAGACCAAGAATATAGCTCCACCTGGACTAATGGTCTACCCCGGAGAGGGGTGACAGTAACGGGCATATATGGGTGTCAGGTGAAAGGTACATATAAAAACCCAACCAGGGGTGGAACAGGCATACGTGATAAGAACATGAGGTGCAATGTACCAGTATAAAGGGTGCGACCATAGGCCTTGGAAAGATCAAGTAAGGCGGGGTGGTTCCGGACCATTGAGATGCTATTGAAGGAGTAACCAGCGGCCTTGGAAAGGACATAGATGGGAGGAGTTACAATATATGGACGTGAAAAGCGGGACTGTATGCCTGCGGTGAAAGGATAGAGGATTTCACGGGAAGGGTTAAATCATGGGACACCGGTTTGAAGTAGATAGCCATGGTTACTAATAACGGACAACCTCTGTTAAATGGAACGACCAGAAAATGTGGTAAGGAAATTATGTTAGTGAGCCAGTTTTATATATAATTAATTAAAGTTGAATTCCTGTTTATTAGGCGTGGGGAAAAACGATTAATGTATTATTATACATAGCGATATGAGGACCCATATATGTAAAGAGTACATATATAGGCCGATTTCGGGACCCAAATGGTTGGGGGGGGTAGGGGGGGGTCCTCGGAGAGTTATTTTTTACGGTTTTCAGAGAGTAGTTTAAGTAGTAAAATACTGGCTTTGGGGGCCAGAGATGGTAGTCCCTCTTTGATCGGGAAGTGGGGTTTGATGGTCCCGTGGCTACTCTATCAAGGTAGTCCTTAATGTTCTCAGGCACGCTTCCATTGAGGGGGAGTCCCACAGAATGATGTTGTTGTAAATAGGTTAAGTGAGCATATGGCTAGGGTGAGTGGGAGGTATTGTTTTCATAGTAGGTGTATGAGTTGGTCGTATCGGAATCGTGGGTATGAGGCGCGGATTCACAGGAAGAGGGCGGTTAGGGTTATTGTTTTAGTTATTAGGTTAATTGCGAATAGTTCTGGGTTGGAATTTCCTGGGTTTATAAATATTATGACTGACAGGGTGTTTATTAGTAGAATGTTGGTGTATTCGGCCAGAAAGAGTAGGGCAAAAGGTCCAGCTGAGAACTCTAGGTTAAATCCGGAGACCAGTTCTGACTCACCCTCTGTTAAGTCAAAGGGGGATCGGTTGGTTTCTGCTAGGGTAGAGGTAAATCATATTATAGCTAAAGGTCAGGATGCAAATAGGAGTCAGGAGTGTTCTTGTACTTCTGTGAAGGAAGATAGGGAGTAGCTTCCTGAAATGATGGCTAATGAGATAATGATTAGTCCTAGTGTTACTTCGTAGGAAATAATTTGGGCTACGGCTCGTATGGCTCCTATGAGGGGGTATTTTGAGTTTGACGATCACCCTGATCATAGGATAGTGTACGTGAATATGCCTGATATAGCTATAATGAATAAGAGTCCGAGGTTTATGTTGGTTAGTGCGTTGGGTATTGGCATGGGTGCTCAGGAGATTAAGGCTAAGGATAGGGCTATGATGGGGGATAGTGTAAATAGGATGGGAGATGAGAGTGTCGGCTTTGTTGTTTCCTTCGTGATTAGTTTAAGGCCGTCTGCGATGGGTTGTAGTAGTCCCAGGGGACCTACTAAGTTTGGGCCTTTTCGTAGTTGTATATATCCTAGTAGTTTTCGTTCTAAGAGGGTGAGAAATGCAACTGCGATGAGGATGGGCAGGATGTAAAGCAGGGGGTTTATGATGTTAAGTAGGACTGAAATTATTAAGGTACGATGGTCCTTAATTAACCTTATCTAGGTTTGAGGATGTTTCCGTTTATTAGTGGTATTGTATTTATGGTTAAAGCGTGCGTGTGGCATTGGCTTTGCTGTGCCGGTCCTTTCGTACTGGGTAAAGCGTTCATAGATAGAAACTGACCTGGATTACTCCGGTCTGAACTCAGATCACGTAGGACTGTTAATCGTTGAACAAACGAACCTTTAGTAACGGTTGCATTACTAGGATGTCCTGATCCAACATCGAGGTCGTAAACCTTCTTTTTGATATGGGCTCTAAAAGAAGATAGCGCTGTTATCCCTGGAGTAACTTATTTCAATTGTCAGTAATACTGGGTCAAGTGTGGCTTGTTTGCCTTGTTCTATGAGGAGTCATATGTTGGAAGTTCTTTTTTATTCCAAGGTCGCCCCAACCGAAAGTAGTTATTATTTGGTTTAATAGGTTAGTTAAAGCTTCACAGGGTCTTCTGGTCTTATGTTAGTATTCTAGCTTTTGGACTAGGAGATCAGTTTTATTGATTTGTTATAAGAGACAGTTGGGCTCTCATTTTGCCTTTCATACAGGTCTACAATTAATAGACAAATGATTATGCTACCTTTGCACGGTTAGGATACCGCGGCCGTTTAACTATTCACTGGGCAGGCGTTGCCTTTAATACTTGTTTAGCTAAAGGTTATGTTTTTGTTAAACAGTTGGAGCCCCGGGTTGCCGAGTTCCTTTTATAACAGTTAATCTTTCTTTTTGACGCCCCTGTGTTGGGGTCACAGTTCGTTTTAAGGTGAGTATGGGTTTATTATTTGCCTTTTGTGGTCTGTTAATTACTAGTAGTTCTTCTGTTTCTAGTGGAGGGGTGCGTAAAGAGATGGAATCTTATTATTAGTTTTAGCATAATGATATCTACTTGTGTAGATCCACCTTTAGTTAATTTGAAGTTTTTAGTTGGTGATGGATTTGTTTAACTTAATTCTTTGACGATATTTTTTAGGGTGGCTGCTTGAGGGCCTACGGGTTTATGGCAGATTCAGTTTCTTTCAAATTCAGGTTGTATCCTGGGTCAATAAAGCTGTACCTTAATTGATTATCTTTAGATGTTAATGGGTTAAGTGTTGATTCTAAAGTAGAACTTAGATTCTGTTTGGGGTAGCCAGCTATCTCCGGATTCGATAGGCGTTTCACCTCTATTTTTAAGTCTTCCCACTATTTTCCTACATAGAAGGATGCGTCCGTTAGACTGCTTAGAAATAGCTCATTCGGTTTCGGGGTGGGGGGCTGTGATTCTTCTTGCCCTGGTGTTCTTGCTAGACCATGATGCAAAAGGTACAAGGGTTAGTCTTTGCTATTTACTGCTTTAGGGGTTCCCTTACGGTACTTTGTTGTGACTTGTGACTGTTCGATCGCAACTACTGAGTGTGGCAAATGATTTGTTTATTTAGTAGTGTATATTTGTATTTCGTTGTTTAGTCAGCTCAAAAAGATTAATGTAATGTCGCTCGAGTGTAGGTCGAGTGCTTTGTGTAAGCTACTTTTTGTTTCTAAGTACACTTTCCAGTACACTTACCATGTTACGACTTGCCCTGTTTGATTTTTTTGGTTAGTTTATTAAGGTTTATATTGTGGTGGCAGGGATGACGGGCGGTGTGTACGCACTTCATTGCGTTGTGTTCAGTTAAGTATTTTATTCTTATCTTACTGTTAAATCCGCCTTCAAACACTAGTTTCATAGTGTTATGCGTATTCTCGGTTGGAGAATGTAGCCCATCTTGGCCCCTTCATGAGTTACACCTCGACCTGTCGTTTTAGTGTTGTACTATTTAGCTCACTTTATTTCTTTTACAAGGTAAGCTGGCGACGGCGGTATATAGACTGTTGGGCAAGAAGGGGTTGGGTTAATCGTGGATTGTCGGTTATTAGACAGGCTCCTCTAGGCCGTGATGAAGTACCGTCAAGTCTTTTAAGTTTCAAGTATGGCTCGTAGTTGTTTGGCGGACAATTGGTGGTTTAATTGTGTGTTACGGCTAGGCATAGTAGGGTATCTAATCTTAGTTTGTGCCTTAGCTTTCATGAGTCAAAGTTGTGTGGTGTTAGGGGCAGGAATTAGTGCGGCTTATGGCTTTTTACAGCCCGGCTGGAGTTCTGCCCTAAGTTTTAACTATAGTTCTAGTCATTTTTACGCCGTTGATATTACCTTGGGTCTATCGTGTAACCGCGGTCGCTGGCACGAGATTAACCGGCCCTTTATTCATTTTGCTTGGTCAAGTTTTCACTTATGGCCAAATGTTAATTACTGCTGTGTTGCCCGTGGGGGTGTGGCTATTGCTTGGCGTTGTGGTGAGTGACTGATGCCGGCTCTGGGTTGTGTGGCTATTTCACCGTTGTGGTGAGGCTTGCATGTATAAACAGATGATTTTAGGTAATGTGAGGTTTAGGACCAAGACCTTTGTTGGAGGGTTATACCATCTTAGCATTTTCAGTGCTATACTTTAGGCTTAAGCTACGGACAA